CACACTACTATAATATGTTCTATTTTTTCATAGAAATGTGTTCGTTCAAGAAAGGCTCCAGAGGATGTTGATCGTAAATAATAGGATTGTTTACGAAGAAAAACTAATAAAAATTCGCATTCAGATACATAAGAATTATACAGGAACCGAAATAGTCTTTTATTTTCTTTTGAAAAAGCGTAAATAGATTTATTCAGAGTAATAAAACTATTCCAATTATGATATTCATGGAGAAAGAATCGCAATAAATGTAAAGAGGGAACATCTTGAATCCAGCATTGAAGGATTTGAACCAAAATTTCCAGATGGATGGGATGGGGTATTAGTATATCTGACACATAATTTAAATGAGATAATTTGTCCTCTAAAAAGGGAAATATTGAATGAATAGATCGTAAATTCTGATATTTTGGTATTTCTTTTTCTTCGGGGGAAGATACTAATCGCATCGAGAATGGAATTTCCACAATGATTGAAAAACCTTCTGATACCATTTGAGAATAAAAAAAATGAGAATAAAAATAATTGTTGTGCCCAACGAATCGATTTTGGTTAGAATCATTAACCGAATAAATCAAATAATTCTGTTGATACATTCGAGTAATTAAACGTTTTACAAGTACTGAACTAGATTTATTGTCATAACCCAAAATTTCCATAGGTTCGTAAAAAATCGAACCATTTAAACCATGATCGTGAGCAAGTGTGTAAATATACTCCTGCAAGAGAAGCGGATATAGGAAGTGTTGTTGCCGAGATCTATCTTTTTCGAAATATCCTTGTAATTCTTCCATTTACATTTCTCTACTTGAAACAGAGACACAGGAGGCATTTCTTGGGTTATCAAATGATACATAGTGCAATATGGTCCGAACAAGGTATATATTATGTATATGTATTATATGTATATAGTATATATAGTATATATAGTAAGAAAAAAAAATATACCCCGGAGACCCGGAGTCCAATCAACAGGATCCCCTTCCTCTCCCTTTCTATACAATTGGTTTATCTTCGTTATAATTACAAGAGGGTAAAAAATCCTTTATTTTTGCAACCCGATCGCTCTTTTGATTTTGGAATAAATTCTATTCTTTTTATCAGTATACTGTTTCTTCTACACATCCGTCTCCAATCCATACATAGAGAATAGTTAGGATTTATTTCATAAAAAAAAAAATAAAAAGAATCAATGATTCACTCACAGGAAAACCCTTTCCCGCACCGGGCACTAATCTATTTTTAACGTCTAATTAGATCGGGTAATTATTCAAATTAAGAATATAAGCTCGTTGCTTTTTGTTTTACCAGAATTAGGGCTATAGGACTCTATCCATTTATTCACTAGACCCAACCGTAAATGTGAATTTATTTTTTTGTCCCCTTCCAAAAATCAAAACAATATTTTATAACAACCCGGGAAGGAAAAATTCAAAGTTCTATTTTAATAAAATTTATTTTATTATTAATTTTATATTTTAATACGACATGCTGTTTTTTCCTTCATTACCTTTTAGGATCAGTCGTGGTCTTATAGACTCTACCAATAGTCTGGACGAATTCGTTGCTTCATCCAAATGTGTAAAAGATCATAGTCGCACTTAAAAGCCGAGTACTCTACCATTGAGTTAGCAACCCGGATAAATATGTAGATACGATCAAAAAAAAATGAATTGGATTGCACTACAGGACCCCGTCAAAATCAAAACATTGAACTAGCAACAAATCTAATCTAAAAGAAAGATTTTATGATCTATTATAAACACCACAATACCAAAATGGGCAGATTGGATTAAAAAACAACGGATTCTCAATAGATATATCAAAACTTACACCAATTTTTCTCTTGATCCATTTTTTTTTCATTAAGAAAATACGTCTTGTATGACAGTAAATCCGGCAAACACATCATTTAACTGAAGTGAAGGAAAAATCAATATAGGGTAGGGATAAACAGATCTATTTATCTACGATCGAATTATATTTGTTCGATACGCCATTGTCAATATGAATAGAATGCTGATAAAACAAATTAAGTAAATCAAATAAGGCCTTGTGTTGGATTGGCACAACATAAATAAGAAATTAGAATGAAAAAAAAAAATAAAGACGGGGTAGAGAAAAATATCGAGTTCATTCAATCAATAGAGGTACAATAAGAAAAATTGACCCCGTCTTTGTCGGTAAATTTTATTCCCACAAGAAAAAAATAAATAAGTATGAATGGAGCAAGAAAAGAGCAAATTCTGGGGAAATGAAATAATTACACAAAGATAGATGCTAGTTACCCTCTCTTTTTTATTCCAATTTTTTTATTTTATTTTTTACTTTAATTAAATTAACAATTAACTCGAGATTCCTTCTTTAACTAATTCTGCCTTCCTTAAAATATCATGAACAGTTACTGTAGGTTGAGCGCCATTTTCAAGGAAATATAGAATAGCGGGAACATTTGAATAGGTTTGATTCTTTATCGGATCGTAAAAACCCACTTTTCGAAGATCTCTTCCTTCTCTTCGGGATCGAACATCAATTGCAACGATTCGATAGATGGCTCATTGGGATAGATGTAGATAAACAATGCCCCCCCTAGAAACGTATAGGAGGTTTTCTCCTCATACGGCTCGAGAAAAAATGATTCTAATTTCTGTATATAATGGCAAATGGATCCACAAAATCATGAATTAGACTATGATTTAAGTGGGTTTTTCTTCTTCCTTACGGAAGAAAAAGAGATCTCATTCGTACTCATAACTCAAGTTGGGTAATTCTGAAAGAGTTCGAAGGGAAATCCTTAGACATTTATTGAGCCGTCTCTAACCTCTTTTGTTTGTCTCGTCTCGAATCTATTTTCATTCCGCATTTTGATCCAACTGTTGAGACAATTGAAAATAGTGTTTCCTTGTTCCGGAATCCTTTATCTTTGCTTTGTGAAATCATTAGGTTTAGACATTACTTCGGCGATCTTTACTCCTTTCAAAAGGGCAGCAACATACCTTTTGTTTTTCTTATTTCTTTCTATGGAAAAAAATACGAACGATTGATTCGCTTGTGATACACTTTTGATCGAAATAGTTTTACCAATTCCGATAAATCTTCCTTTTTTTATTTCAAACTTTTTTTAATTTTAACCCTTTTCGATTTATATATGGAGGATATACTTACAAAGTTGGTTCAACTTATTGATTTTGATTGTCACTAACCCTAGATTCTTCCCCCCGATAAATGAATCAATACTTTCTGCTCGAGCTTCATCATGTACTATTTAGATTAGAACCCAACACAAATTAGGTTCCTAGTAGAACAGAACAAACTATGTCGAGCCAAGAGCATCTTCATTCTTATAGAAAATGGTGGATGTAAGAATCCACAGTCGATCATGTCCTTCAAGTCGCACGTTGCTTTCTACCACATCGTTTCAAACGAAGTTTTACCATAACATTTCTCTAATTTCGAACCGATATGGAATTGATTCAATATAAAATCATGAATAGTCATTGGCTCAACTGGTATATGTATATATTATTATATATATATATAGCCGGTATAGTCTATTATAGTCTATATTTTCTATCTATCTATATCTATAGATATATAAGTATTTTCCGGAGAAGGCTCAGCAAGGATCCAATTTTTTAACCCCATATCATATGAATGGAATGAAACACATTTCTAAAAAAGACGAATAAACGAGTTTGCTTAAGATTTATTTACATCTTCAACAGATTGTTCGGGACGGTCAATCATGAAGGATCCTACTTTTCTCGAACAAATAAATTATAAACCTCAAAGAAGGGCCCTTAATGGATTCCCAATCCCGGAATAAAATAAGTTTTTAATCAAATAAACTATTCCAATGACCCGCGAACGTTGGAAGTTTTCTCAATAATATAGATTTATCACACTTCTTCGAGTACCAAAGATTCATATCATAAAAAATTAAGTAAAAAAAATAGTTTAAAGAATCCCCGACTTCAGCATCATGAATGGAAAACATATTTCCGTTCATGACTTAATTTGATCTCTAATTCAATTAACAAGTCGACACAATAACTAATGAGTAGCTAACAATTTTTAACAGATATCTCATTCACTAAAGAGGCGCAAATTTTGACCATGTCCAATTGAATTATCAATGGTTTAATTTAAACTAGAGAGATAGGTTGAGAATCCAGTTTATTTATTTTCATGGTTATAGAATAGAAAATATCTCGTGTAAGGTAAGATTAAGGTCGTTATTTTTTCTTTCAGATGAAAGAAAAAATCAGAATCAGAGGAGTCTGATCTTTTCGTATCTACCATATACAACGAACAATTGTTACCGTAGGTAATCATGGATATTTAAGGAATCACAGATCCTTTTCACTTAACCGAAAGGCTGTTGTTACTGAAATAAAACAAAACAATAATAATACATATATATAGTCATAGACCTTGTTCATTTTATACAGATTTTGTTTTATTTCAGGTTCAAGTCAAGAATCTTTCCATCAATTCCAGAATATATGAATTCCCCCAACCGATACATTACATTCATTTACAATTATTCATTTGAACCAGATAAGATACAAAATAAAAAAATTGGGTTCAGATCAATTCGTTTTCCTATTTTTATTTTTTCCCACCCGAGCTTTAGAAGTTTTAAGGCCGGTGATAAAATTAGTACCAAAAACTCCCTACTCCTTAGTCTCTACATAGAGTGTGGAATTAGGATACCCCATTTATTTACTTTAGGTTTTTGGGAAGGGAATAGAGAGACCTTTCTTTCGCATTTCGATTCAGAATGAATTATGTGAGAATTCACATTTCATGGATATTGGGCATAAAGTTACTCTAAGGAACTAACTTCAATATGAATATGATATAGTAGGAGTATCGCCTGAATGTGAATGATTCACCAAAAATCAATTTTTGGAATTCAAAAAATAAAGATATTTATTTCCAACCACATTTGACACTTGATTATGTTTGTAAGAAACCAAATAAATTCTTAAGAATCATTCGTAGAATTCAGAACGAAAGATTGTTCTCTTTAACAATTTTCTGTTTAATGTTGGATACAATGTGATCCAATCTGTCGTTTCTGGTAGAAACGATCTGGGACGGAAGGATTCGAACCTCCGAATAACGGGACCAAAACCCATTGCCTTACCGCTTGGCCACGCCCCATTTAGATTTCTATTCGCCACTAATAAACACTAATATTAGTGTTGGTTATTCGTCAATTCTAGCCCAAATACATATGTGATATATTGTTGCTAGGATTCTATACATGTAGATATAGAATCAAAAAATTCATTGATCATTACATGGAATTCAATTAAGATATTGTATGAAAGTATAATTCTTTGTATTCTCATTTGAGAATTGAAAGAGGGATTTTTTATTTTGGAGAGTTCAAAGAAAAAGAAGGATTTTTTTGGCCTGCCTTTTTCATTTTTACCTTATATTATATTATAAAAGTAACTCAATCAAAATCAAATTATCTAATCTACAAGAACGAAATGTTTGTTATGCTTAATATCTTTAGTTTAATCTGTATCTGTCTTAATTCTACCCTTTATTCGAGTAGTTTTTTCTTCGCCAAATTGCCCGAGGCTTATGCTTTTTTCAATCCACTCGTAGACTTTATGCCCATCATACCTTTACTCTTTTTTCTCTTAGCCTTTGTTTGGCAAGCTGCTGTAAGTTTTCGATGAAATCTTTAATACTCTCCTAAATTCATGATTTTTTTGATAAAAAAAAAGATTCTAAAAATTAATAAGATCAGATAAGTCTTACATTATAAACCCTCGATTCAAAAATCCAAATTTTGAATATTGAATAACCGTAGCAATGAATTTAATTAAATTTGGATCAATTTATTTCCTCGTTCTGACCTTCCAGTGAAGAAAGACTTTATTAGGTCTTCCACAATACCTAATTGTGGATATGACAAGAAAATTTTGATAACGAAGGAATCAGAATCTTATTCCAAAGAAATTCGTGAAAATTACTTTTTTTCAAGAAAACACAACACTTCATTTTTTTCTTTTTGAGATATGTTATGTCAAAATACCATATGTGGTACAAAAAAAAATAGGTAATCTATTCCCCCTTTCAAAAAAATGATCTTATCTTGGAGATTGTGTAATGCTTACTCTCAAACTCTTCGTTTATACAGTAGTGATATTCTTTGTTTCTCTCTTCATCTTCGGATTCTTATCTAATGATCCAGGACGCAATCCTGGACGTGAAGAATAAACATAACATAAGAGATTTTTAGCTCTTCCTTGCTTTTTTTCTGAATTCTTTATTCTTATTATTTTATCTATTCCATAGATTTAACTATAAAAAAAAATAGTTAAAATAAAGGGATCGAGATTTTTTCGAATTCGAAAGTCTCAAGTGATGGGGGATAACGGAGAGAGAGGGATTCGAACCCTCGGTACAAATAAAACTCGTACAACGGATTAGCAATCCGCCGCTTTAGTCCACTCAGCCATCTCTCCCAATTCAAAATTTAAAAATTTTTATGTGATGTGACACGTAAAGTTGAAGTAAAGATTGATCAAAAAAAACCCTCGTCTTCCTTTCTTATTAGAATTAGAAAGATATATAAGAAATATATAAATAAAAATATATAAATATGCGATATATACAAATTTGATCAGATCAGCAATTCAATTTATATAATGATTCGAAACAGATATCACCAATAGAAATAGAAAGAATACCTTACTTTTTTTTATTTTGTACGAAAGGTTTATTCCCCCGGCCCGCTTAAGTACTGGCCGGGCCAGTACTTCTTTTTTGTTCCAATGAATCATTTATGGATCAAATGATTTAATCATGATTTGATATCAAATCATGAATACTTGCTATTAAAGCAGTACCAAGGGCAATTTCCACTCCCATTCCATGATAGAAGTGTCATTTCTTATTATTAAGAATTAATATTTTATTATTATGATTTGATTCTTTTTCTAAATTTACTTACTTTACTGTAACTGTAAAAAACTGGAATAAAAAAACATATACAGACACACATTATACATACATATATTAAATAAACAATAAACTCAAATATTAAACACACATATTATATATATATATATATTATAATATAAATAACTCATTATCATTATAACATTATAAATGACTCATTATACTTTTTTTTTTACTTGTTCAATTCAAAGAACAAGCTTTATTTGAACACCTGAGATCCAATTGACCAAAATGCATTTCATAAGGATCTGGCAGTTGAAAAGGAAGTTGAAAAAAAAGAACCATGTATGCAGAATTAATCGTTTTTATGGTCCAGCTTCAATGTCTCCTTAGGGCCGGGACTGTCAGTAATGACTTCCCAGCAAAGGAAAAGTATAATTATAATTTTTTATATTATTTAAATAAGTTTTCTGCTCTTTGCCTTTTTTTCTTTACTTTAAGTCTCCGGCGGAGCGAAATACATGTCAACGCTAGAATTTTCATGATTCTGGTGCTGTCTTGATTGTGGCTCAT